TCGATACAAATTGTAATCCCGATCTCGCGGATATTTCTATTCCAGCAAATGATGACGCTATAGCTTCAATTCGATTCATTCTTAACAAATTAGTATTTGCAATTTGTGAGGGTCGTTCTAGCTATATACAAAATTCTTGATTAATAATAAGATAAATAAATCAAAATTTTTTTGAGGGAGGGGCTACCTGTATTTCGATTTATAAAATCGGTTACTACTCCTGAATCATACAAAAGAAAAAGAGATAAAAAACTGGGGATATTGTGTGATTAGTTTAGTTGGTATCCAAAACTAAAATATAAAATTAAAGTAAATTAAGTAAAAGGGGGGATCTTGAATCAAAATAATTTAAAGTTCTTATTTCTGTCAGAGGGCAATATGAATGTTTTATCATGTTCCATCAACACACTAATAAAAGAAGGGTTATATGAGATATCTGGGGTCGAAGTAGGCCAACATTTCTATTGGCAAATAGGGGGTTTCCAAGTCCATGCCCAAGTCCTTATTACTTCTTGGGTTGTAATTGTTATCTTATTAGGTTCTGCAGTTATAGCGGTTCGCAATCCCCAAACCATTCCAACTGACGGCCAAAATTTCTTTGAATTTGTCCTTGAATTCATTCGAGACGTGAGTCAAACCCAGATTGGAGAAGAATATGGTCCATGGGTTCCCTTTATTGGAACCCTGTTTTTATTTATTTTTGTTTCTAACTGGTCAGGAGCCCTTTTACCGTGGAAAATTATCCAGTTACCTCAAGGGGAGTTAGCAGCACCAACGAATGATATAAATACGACGGTTGCTTTAGCTTTACTCACATCAGTAGCCTACTTTTATGCGGGTCTTAGCAAAAAAGGATTAGGTTATTTCAGTAAATACATTCAACCAACTCCAATTCTTTTACCCATTAACATCTTAGAAGATTTTACAAAACCCCTATCACTTAGTTTTCGACTTTTCGGAAATATATTAGCCGATGAATTAGTAGTTGTTGTTCTTGTTTCTTTAGTACCTTTAGTGGTTCCTATACCTGTAATGTTCCTTGGATTATTTACAAGCGGGATTCAAGCTCTCATTTTTGCCACTTTAGCTGCGGCTTATATAGGTGAATCTATGGAGGGTCATCATTAACTTTTTTTATTCATTTTTAGGTTAGCCCAATTATAGAATAGTTGGTTTACGTTATGTAAGAAACACTTGTATATGTGATATTTGATATTGACTAGGTATATATGAGTTAAAGATCTATATAATCTGTCCCACTACTTTTGTGAATTTCGGTTTAGATAGGGATTCGATTATAAGTTCTTCCTTTTTATCTGTGAATTGGCTGAAAAAAACGATAAAAAAAGAACGAAGAATTCAAAGAATGGTTCACAAAAAAGAATGGCATAAAAAAGTCGTATATATATTATGCATTTTTTAAAATCCCGCGAATAGGAACTAATATCAAAGTAATTCTTTGATTCAATAATATTATTAAATTAGTTCAATTTAAGTTTTTGGTTATTTTGACTGGATGAATCTTAGCGATGACTTAATTATAATTAAGTCCTAAGTCATTGGATGATTGTATCATTAACTATTTCTTTATTTTGGTGTGAGGAACTTATCATGAATCCACTGATTTCTGCTGCTTCGGTTATTGCTGCTGGGTTGGCTGTTGGGCTTGCTTCTATTGGACCTGGAGTTGGTCAAGGCACAGCTGCGGGTCAAGCTGTCGAAGGTATCGCGAGACAACCTGAGGCAGAAGGAAAAATACGAGGTACTTTATTGCTTAGTTTGGCTTTTATGGAAGCTTTAACAATTTATGGCCTGGTTGTAGCATTAGCGCTTTTATTTGCGAATCCTTTTGTTTAATCCTATAAATACGAAAATTCTGGATTTTTTTTCGTAGTTTTTTTTAATTCTATCAAGATTTAACTCCTACAATTATTCGTTGAGACAACAATCCTTGGGAAGGACTAATTTGAGGATGGGGAATTAGTACATCGATTCGCTTTCTTCCTTCCCCTTATTCTTTTAGTTCAATGTAAACTTTTTTTTAAGGAGTGCTGCGAAAAACAGAGTTTTTTTGAAATTGCCATAAAACTTGGTCTCAAATTCTAGCTTAATTCTAATAAGTCTCATTATTATTATTGAAAATTAAAATTTTTTGAAAATACATTTGTAAATAGAATAGGTTTTTTATTCTGTTTACAAATATCCAAAAAGGTAAATTAAATTATAAATTAAATTTTATTTTTATAAAAAAAAAAAGAATAAAAAAAAGGACAGAGTTCTTTTTTTATAGTTTAGCTAGAAGAGGAGATTATATGAAAAATTTAACCGATTCTTTCGTTTACTTGGGTCACTGGCCATCTGCCGGGAGTTTCGGGTTTAATACCGATATTTTAGCAACAAATCCAATAAATCTAAGTGTAGTCTTCGGTGTATTGATCTTTTTTGGAAAGGGAGTGTGTGTGAGTTGTTCATTTCAAGAATAGGCTGGATTTACCCAGCG